TTAAGAAGTAACCATAGAAACGATGGAATCCACTATTTCTTTATCATTGCTATTTTTTTTTTTGAATACCTAGTATAGTACAATTTCGTATTTCGAGGTGAAATGCCTAGAAAAAATAAAAAATCGTGGTTGGGAAGGTTATAGTAGCCAAAGCCATTGGAATTTTTAGTTTATACATTGGAAAAATCCGTTTTGTTATTAATATACTAGGAAAGGGGCAAAAGAATAACTGAAAGAAAGGAAATCTATTAGTTATTCGTTAAAGTTTCATTTATTCAATGACCAGAATTAGACGGGGATATATCGCTCGGAGACGTAGAACAAAAATTCGTTTATTTGCATCAAGCTTTCGGGGGGCTCATTCAAGACTTACTCGAACTATTACTCAACAAAAAATAAGAGCTTTGGTTTCGGCTCATCGGGATAGGGATAGGCAAAAAATAAATTTTCGTCGTTTGTGGATCACTCGAATAAATGCAGCAATTCGTGAAAGGGGGGTATGCTATAGTTATAGTAGATTAATAAACGATCTGTACAAGAAACAGTTGCTTCTTAATCGTAAAATACTTGCACAAATAGCTATATCAAATAGGAATTGTCTTTATATGATTTCCAATGAGATCATAAAAGAAGTAGGTTGGAAGGAATCCACCGGTTAAACGGAGTTGCCCGGAGAATGAACTCCGGGAAGGTCGAATAAAAATGAATAGAATATGATAAAATATGAAAAAGTAGTCAAAATAAATATGAATCAACACGTTCAATAAAAAAATTTATTCTTCCCAGATTATTATTTTTTTTCTTACGACACGAGAATTAAATCCGGATTCTTGGATTTTTCCAACAAAATATCAATCCGCGTTTGAGTTCGGATGGGAATTTTAATTCAAGTGAAGAAAGAGTAAACCTATCTTTTTCTGGCTCTAAGACTAGGAGTTCTAGTGGTCGACTCGGTTCTTTCAAATTGTTTCTCATTATTAAGAAAAGGTAACAAAGATAAAATACGAGCTTGTTTTATAGCAATAGTAATTAATCGTTGTTGTTTCAAGGTCAATCTATTCACTCGTCTAGATAATATTTTTCCCTGTTCACTAATAAAGCGACTAATTAAACTCATGTTTTTATAATCAATTCGATCCCCCGATTGGATCGGGGGCAAACGCCTACGAAAAGATCGCTTGGATTTAAGAAAAGTTCGCTTGGATTTATCCATGGTTTGGTTAGTTTATTTCTTATCCCTAAATCCTATTTCAGCCGTATCTCTAATTAGAATAAATAAATAGGATTTGGTTTGTTTAATCTTTAACTATGTTAAATATGTTATATATAATGTCATTTTTTCCCTTTCCTTGTAAGATAAGGACGCAGGTGCTCGGTTCGATCTATTTCTTTATCTCCCCGTGAATCGTATGTTTGTAACAATATGGACAGAATTTTCTCAACTCCAATCGATTAGGCGTATTGTGCCGGTTCTTTTGAGTAATATATCTGGAAATGCCCGTTGATGCCTTATTAACATTAACACCGTTTCGAACACAAGCGGTACATTCCAAAATAACCGTTATTCGCACATCTTTACCCTTGGCCATGAACCTCCTTTGGATTTTTCATTTACTCAACTCTTCCTCTTTCAATCCGAAACGAAGAAGAAGAAAGGAAGGAAAAAACAAATATAGAATTTGTAACTTGCTATCTTCTTATGCAAGATTTCACTACAATCAATATAGGAAATAAGATAGAAAGATTTCTAAACTATATTTCAAATCACAGTACAGTATTTCATATAAGTATCTTGTATAATACTCTTTCCCTAGAACCACAGTTTGTATTCGACTTCCATAGAAATTTAATACATAGAAATTTCATATTAATTTAATTCCAACCTGAACCCGGGTCTCGCAGCTGTTGAATGCACTTTTATTCTTTCTCTTTCCTCCCTTATTCTAAAAAAGGGAAAAAAGAGAAATAGAGGGGGGCTGGTATTTAATTGTATCTCTAATCTTCTTTAGTCCTTCCCACGTCAATAACTAGAATGAAAAAAAGGGGAACGTCAACGCATCCGGGAAAAAACGATTAATCTCTATCAATAAACCTGCCAAAGAACCGAACCATAGAGTACTTAGTACCGGTGCCACGGAAAGATATGTTTTTAGATCTCGCATTGAAAAACCTCCTTCATTTTATTGTAATACATAAATAATACATATTGAAATGTACAATCATCCAGTAAATAAGATTTACTTTTTGTTAAATACAGAAAAAAACGTCCTTTTCTTGTCCCCCCAAAAGACTCATATTTTTCCTAGGGGTTCCGTTCCATATTTCATATAGATAGATTTTACTATTATTATATGTTAAATGAGACCAAAAAGACGAAATGGACATAAAAATTCTAGATTTTAATAGAGGAGATAACGATGTGGAAAACAAGACAGGAATTCTCTACAATGACACTGTAGACCAATGGAAGGGATGTAGCGCAGCTTGGTAGCGCGTTTGT